TTTTGTTGATTTTCAATTTAAAGAATGGGTTAATTGTTCAGTACCAAAAGAGTAGTGGATAATATTCGACGAAAGGCAAAGAGTAAAGAATAAAATAATTAGAATCAGCAGTTGGTGTATATTCTTGTACTTGATTGAGAGCCAAAGGTCAAGTTACAAAGGTAAGGCTTTCCAATACGTAAGGGTCAAATAAAAGATCAAATAAAAGATAATAAATAATAATTTTTAGGTTTAAAGTCTAGTTAAACCAAACTTTTTTTTAATTCTAATGAACTTATTACCGAATCTAATGAGTTAAATTTAAAGTAAAGACAAAAGTTTTGGAAGGTTACTCTTTGCTATAAAATACACAATAGATTCGAGAGAATTAAAAACAAAATATGGAAGAAATGATTCAAATAAAAAATCTTTTCTAATTTTATTCCATAATATAATAATTAAAAACGTGTTTAATTTTGTAGTGAAGTTCCAAGACCCAGTTCGTATTATTAGTTTCGACACAAGTTACTCATATTCAACGATTTAACCATAAGTTACTCAATGATATTCAATGAATCGGTTGATTGAAATCACAGGATGCATAGATATTACTGACGATAAGTCGATTTCATTTCCTATACCTTCCACTTTATCTGTGTTAGTGCCATCTATAATGATAGATGAATGCCCAACTTTCCATTAAAGTTATTGTTTCAATTGGTATTTTGACATATTCTACTAGTTTGTAAAAATGGAAACTTAAGTAAGGTAAGTGCTTTAGAAACATATGTATAAAAAAAAGATTTCATTTAGCCCCCTTATGCTTACTATAACTAGTTATTTTGGTTTTCTACTCGCGGCTTTAACGATAACCTCCGCTCTGTTTATTGGTTTGAGCAAGATACAACTTATTTAAAATTCCTATTTGAAATTAAAATTTTTGAAATGAAGAATTCATAAAATGAAAACTTTCTTCGAGATTTCGTGTATTCTAGAGTTATTTATAGTTTCAATTTTCAATCCTTAGTCGTTGAGATTCATGGCAATTCGGATTACTATTTAAGTATAGCTATTCCCTCTTTTTTTTTTCAAACTAATTGAAATGATTGAAGTTTTTTTATTTGGAATTGTCTTAGGTCTAATTCCTATTACTTTAGCTGGATTATTCGTCACTGCATATTTACAATACAGGCGCGGGGATCAGTTAGACCTTTGATTAATTAAAATTTATTTTTTATTGTATTGGCCTCCTCCTCTCTTTAATCCACAGGGGGTCAAATCCCCCAAATCCCTATTGCTGGATAAGTTGCTGAATCCCTTTCAGTCTAATTTTATCTAAGAAAAAAGAATCACGCTCTGTAGGATTTGAACCTACGACATCGGGTTTTGGAGACCCGCGTTCTACCGAACTGAACTAAGAGCGCTTTTTTATCGGAATAGATAAGACTGTAAAGCAAAGTTTTTTTCGAACCCCAGAGTATGATAAAAATGAAAGATTCTGTCCACTTTGAATTGATCTTCGTCGATTCCTCGTTACTGCACCTTTGAGTAGTAGCAGTAAGTAATAGGTAGGGATGACAGGATTTGAACCTGTGACATTTTGTACCCAAAACAAACGCGCTACCAAACTGCGCCACATCCCTTTGTATTGTTCCACAATGTCATTATATTGAATTTCTATCTTAGTTTCCACATCGTTATTTCCCCACACCATTTTTTGCTCAGTTCGTCTTTTTTGTTCCATTTAACATATAATAATAATAGTAAAAGGTTTGTATACAAGAATAAATCAGTATTTTTTATTTTCTCGTTATCTATTTTCTCAGCAAGAGGGAGATTTTTTTAGTTATTTTCTAATTTTATGATAAGGTACTATCTTATTGACTTTTACTGGATCATTGGATAATTGAATAATTATTAATAAAAAAATAAAGGAATCCCATTTTAATTAGGTATTACGTGTACAACTATAGGGGGTCTGGTCTTTAACGACCTATCTATTGAATCATATATGTTTTCTTTTTTACAATAAAAAATATTACAATAAATAAAAAGGAGGATTTTCAATGCGAGATTTAAAAACATATCTCTCCGTGGCACCAGTACTAAGTACGCTATGGTTTGGGGCTTTAGCGGGTCTATTAATAGAGATTAATCGTTTTTTTCCGGATGCGCTAACATTCCCCTTTTTTCATTCTAGTTAATAACATAGTAAGGAATGAAGAAGATTAAAGATAGAATCAAATATCTGTGACTAATCCCTTCTCCTATTTTCTCTTTTTTCCCTTTTTTTTTAGAATTCAAATAAGGAAATAAGGGAGGAAAGGGAAAAAAAAAAGTCTCTTTAACATCTGGGAAATTGGGGGTCCAATTCGAATTTAATTTCAATTTTATTTCAATCAATATTCCTAAATATAATAAAAGAATGGAAGTAGAATAGAAATGCGGGTTGAAGGTCTAAGTAAAGAATATTATCCAAGATATTTAAATCAAAAATGAAATATTCTATTTCGATTTGAAATAAAATTTAGAAATCTTCTGCCCTTTACTTATTCGTCCTTTACTTATTCGTTTTGAATCAAAAATTGAAAAGTTGAGTAAATCAAAAATTAAAAGGAGGTTCATGGCCAAGGGTAAAGATGTTCGAGTAACGGTGATTTTGGAATGTACCAGCTGTGCCCGAAACAACGTTAATAGGGTATCAACGGGCATTTCCAGATATATTACTCAAAAGAACCGCCACAATACACCTAATCGATTAGAATTGAGAAAGTTCTGTCCGTATTGTTATAAGCATAAGATTCATGGGGAGATAAAGAAATAGATCTAATTGAGTACCTGTATATTACCCCTTCAAGTAAGGCAAGTAAGGGAAGGGGGTGGCATTCTATCTATATCTATCTATAATTCAAAATTAAATCGAATAGAACAATTCTATATAAATAGAAATCTAAATCGAAAAAAATCCTATTTTAATTTTGAATTAAAATGAATTCAAATTAAGAAATAGAATTTTAAAGAAAAAGAATAAAATTAAATAATAAAACAAACCATGGATAAATCCAAGCGACCTTTTCTTAAATCAAAACGACCTTTTCGTAGGCGTTTGCCTCCTATTCAATCGGGGGATCAAATTTCTTATAGAAATATGAGTTTAATTAGTCGATTTATTAGCGAACAGGGAAAAATCTTATCGCGACGAGTGAATAGATTGACCTTGAAACAACAACGTTTAATTACTATGGCTATAAAACAAGCTCGTATTTTATCTTTGTTACCCTTTCTCAATAATCAGAAACAATTTGAAAAAACCGAGTTAACCGATAGAACTACAGGTCTTAGAACCAGAATTAAAAGGGTTTACTCTTGAATGATAATTTCAATCCAAACTCAAAGACAAGATTGGTTCTTTTCCGAGAATCCAGATGTGTCGTATGAAAAAAAAAAAGAATTTGAGAAAGTTTTTTGTATTGAACGTGTTCATTCATTTTGACTACTTTTTTATCTTAATCTTTTCTATTCTACCTTCCCGGAGACTGAACTCCGGGAAAACACGTTTACAATATTCCAGCAGATTCCTTCTAATCTACTTCTTTTGTGATCTCATTGTAAATCATAAAAAAACAATTCCTGTTTGATATGGCTATTTGTGCAAGTATTTTACGATTAAGAATCAACTGTCTCTTGTACAGATCATGTATTAATCGACTATAACTATAGAATATTCCACTCTCACGAATTATTGCGTTTATACGAGTGATCCACAGACGACGAAACTCTCTCTTTTTAATATCCCGATCCCTATGAGCTGAAAACAAAGCTCTTATTCTCTGTTGAGTAATAGTTCGAGTAAGTCTTGAATGGGCCCCTCGAAAGCTTGATGCAAATAAACGAATTTTTGTTCTACGTCTTCGAGCTATATATCCACGTCTAATTCTAGTCATTGAATAGATGAAACTTTCACGAATAACTAATTGATTTGTTCTCTTTCAGTTATTCTTTTAACACCTCCTAATCTATTAATAACAAAACGGATTTTTCCAATGTATAAACTAGAAATTCCAATGGCTTTGGCTACTATAACCTTCCTAACCACGATTTTTTTATTTCAATGCGAAATAAGAAAGAAATTTTATTTTTTTAGAGGTGTCAAAAATATAGCAAATAAAAAATATAAAATGGATAAAGAAATAGTGTAGTGGGTTCCATCGTTTCTATGGTAACTTCTTAAACGGTGAGGTCTTCTCTATACACCGGAGCCTTCACTTCATTTAATCCAGGTTATTGGTAACTTGTATAGTTCATCCTCTTTTGCTCTACCCATGAATTATCCAGTAATAGTCCTTTCACAACGAAACCCATCTATACAGTAACAGTATTTAATTAGGAAAGTTAGCTGGGTAGCTGACCCTTTATAGTCCGTTCTTAACAGAGTAGGGTCGTAATCTTTATGCTTAAAAAATTCCTCCGCTTAATGGATAATCATTTTATACCAATGGAGAATTGCTTCTCATCTTACATTGCGGTAATTTGATTTGCACCAATGGAAGCCATAAAATTCATACACAATGCAGGAATATGAAAGGGGTTTTTTGTTTCTTTGTTTTCGATAAATAATAAATAGAAAAAAAAAGGCCCCCTCCTCGATTCTATCCTATTTACCTTACCGGTACTCATCATTGATATTGGCACCTTGTTTTTTTGTTTTTGTACCGGCTCATTATATGATCGAAACGAGTCGCGCATACACCCGAGTACATGTTCCTCGTCGTTGAGGACATCCCCTAAGAGCGGGGGATTTAGTGACATTTCTGATTGGCTGTCTTGTATTTCTAATAAGTTGTTTAATAGTTGGCATGTTGAATTGGATACATAATAGACTGGTTTAGATTGATCCTAACCGGATGATTATGAATTATGTCTATTTCTCTTAAAATAAACAGTAAGTTAATAAATATTAAACGCAGTTAAAAAATTTCCAATCACGAATTTGCGTGAATTACATGTTATTTTCATTTAACCGCTACAAGATCAACAATTCCATAAGCTTGTGCTTCTGTTGCTGACATAAAAACGTCTCTTTCCATGTCTTCGGATACAACCCATAGGGATTTGCCCGTTTTTTGTCCATAAACCCTTGTGATGGTTTCGCGCAGTTTCAACAGTTCTTCCGCTTCCAGGATAAACTCTCCCGTCTGTGCTTCATAAAACGAACTAGCAGGTTGATGGATCATTACCCTGATAATAGTAAATAGTAATAGAATTAAAAAGTTTTTCTAGCTTACATGATGAAGCGGATAGAAAATAAAGATAAAGAATAGAATAATATGAAAAAGATCGAATTGAACAACCGTACAGGCATCCCTCTTGCATATGCATACGGCTCTGCACTAAGATTAACCTAACTTGGCCTCTTTATTGAAAAAAGAAAGAGAAAAATAGAATATATCATACCCAGGTGGTTAAATGATCAAATAGCCGTCCTTCCTTTCGGAATATGTCTAAAATACTATGATGGCTCCGTTGCCTTCTATCTTAATTATCTTAAATTTGATTTGTTTTGGATGTGATTCGGCAATCCCAAAGTTTCTTTTTGTTCCAATCAAAGAAAAAATATTTTTTTTGCGCACCTCTTGGATTCTTTTCTTTTGATAACATGAATATTGTTAAGAGCCTTTTAGTGTGATAGTGTGAACAAAAAAGGTTTGTGACGCTAAACCCAACTCCCAATTATAAAATGGAGAAGACCCTTTAATCTCATACTACTCTCTCGATACATAATCTAAATCTAATGTTTTTCAAAAGAATCAAAAAATTTATAATATCGAATGCAAAGTGCCATGCTATTATTGCTTACTATTTCCTAGGGCGAAGGCACAGTCTTCCCTTTTTTCTTAAAAAAAATCTCATTGGCGCCAAGCGTGAGGGAATGCTAGACGTTTGGTAATTTCCCCCCGACCAGGATAAAAGATCCCATTGACGCGGCTAACCCCATGCATATTGTATGAACATCTGGTCGCACAAATTGCATAGTATCATAAATAGCTACTCCGGGTATTACCCACCCGCCGGGAGAGTTTATAAACAAATAAAGATCCTTGTTATCATCTTCAATACTGAGATATATCATAAGACCAATAAGTTGATTTGAGATCTCGCTATCAACTGCTTGTCCTAAAAAAAGTAATCTTTCTCGATAAAGTCGATTAATTAGGGTACAATTGTATCCCTTCGGAATCGTACACGCACCTTTTGATGCATACGGTTCAAAAAAATCTCAAAAACAAAAAAAGAATCAATGTATGGATTCCAGACCTCAAAAAAAAGATTTTATTCTTGAATAAAGACAAGTTTTACTGCTTTCTTTTTCTTATAATTCTAATAAATAAAAAGTTACTAAATTTTTTGAATTAACTTCTCATTGATGTATTGTTTCATCAACCAACCCCGATGATATTTTCTTGTTCCTGAGTGAGTCTCTTTTCTCTTTTTAGGTTTATGCTCTACTCTGGGTAAAGATTGACTCGATTTTGATTTGCACATATAGGACAAATATTGTTATTACCGTTTTCTTTTTTTTATGACTTTCTGCTTATTTTTTCAATTCCGTTTATACGTTCTACCAAGTTTTGATTATATAGTTTGAAATCAACCCACAGATATTCCACATAGGAATCGTTTAGGATCGAACTAGGAATCGTAGATATATTACTAATTGAGTTGGGTTTTTCTAAACAGAGCCTGAATAATTTATTTTTTTTAGTTCAACCAAGCCAACCATAAATCATTGTAATTGAGAATAATAAATAGTAATATGGATCCTCTCAAAACGGATCAAATTGCACTTCACGCTCCAAATTTTTTATGATTTAATGACTCCTTCTTGGGCGAAACGGAGGATATCTCGATTGAGGAGAGAACGGGTAAATCCCATATGACCCAGTATATCTGACAAGTCGCACTATACGTCGACCCAAGATGCATCTCCCTCTCCAGGGCTTCGGAAAGGTACTTTTGGAACACCAATAGGCATTTGCTTAAAGAAAAAAACTAAGTAATATATTTCACTTTGATGTAAAAACGTAAGAATATGATTTTATTGTGTTTATAATTTTTAAATATTAGCTTTTATCGGATTTCTTTTTTGCATAGATTACAAAAAGTTAGAAAGAAAAAAAGAAGGAATAAAGTTAAATTAGTAAGAATCGGGTGATGAGTAGATATGTATGTATTTGCTACTCGAAAATGTTATTCAACCCCATTGCATATTGATACTTATCGAGTATAGAATAAATCTGCTTCTTTTTGTTCCTATGAACATAATTATTCCGTAGAATAGAAAAAGAATAACTATTAACTCCCGTTCTTAAATAATTTATAATTTACTGAATAGCGAGGATCGATAGGATAGTCACAGTAGAGTCTTTTCTAATGCAATAAAGTTACGTAGTGTCTATCTATCTTTGATAAACTATCTTTGATAAAGGATAAAGGGGAATTTCTATGGGTTTGCCTTGGTATCGTGTTCATACTGTTGTATTGAATGATCCCGGCCGATTGCTTTCTGTTCATATAATGCATACGGCTTTGGTTGCTGGTTGGGCTGGTTCGATGGCTCTCTATGAATTAGCAGTTTTTGATCCTTCTGATCCTGTTCTTGATCCAATGTGGAGACAGGGTATGTTCGTTATACCCTTCATGACTCGTTTAGGAATAACCAATTCATGGGGCGGTTGGAGTATTACAGGAGGAACTGTAACGAATCCGGGTATTTGGAGTTATGAAGGTGTAGCTGGGGCACATATTATGTTTTCTGGTTTATGCTTTTTGGCAGCTATCTGGCATTGGGTGTATTGGGATCTCGAAATTTTTTTTGATGAACGTACAGGAAAACCTTCTTTGGATTTACCCAAGATCTTTGGAATTCATTTATTTCTTTCAGGAGTGGCTTGCTTTGGGTTTGGTGCATTTCATATAACAGGTTTGTACGGTCCTGGAATATGGGTGTCCGATCCTTATGGACTAACTGGAAAAGTACAACCTGTAAGTCCCGCATGGGGCGTAGAAGGTTTTGATCCTTTTATTCCGGGAGGAATAGCCTCTCATCATATTGCAGCAGGTACATTGGGCATATTAGCAGGTCTATTCCATTTGAGTGTCCGCCCGCCACAACGTCTATACAAAGGATTGCGTATGGGAAATATTGAAACCGTACTTTCCAGTAGTATAGCTGCTGTCTTTTTTGCAGCTTTTGTTGTTGCTGGAACTATGTGGTATGGTTCCGCAACTACTCCGATTGAATTATTTGGGCCCACTCGTTACCAGTGGGATCAGGGATACTTTCAGCAAGAGATATATCGAAGAGTTAGTACGGGGCTGGCAGAAAATCAAAGTTTAGCAGAAGCCTGGTCGAAAATTCCTGAAAAATTAGTTTTTTATGATTACATCGGAAATAATCCGGCGAAGGGAGGATTATTCAGGGCGGGCTCGATGGATAACGGGGATGGAATAGCAGTTGGATGGTTAGGGCATCCCATCTTTAGAGATAAGGATGGTCGTGAACTTTTTGTACGTCGTATGCCTACCTTTTTTGAAACATTTCCCGTTGTTTTGGTAGATGGCGACGGAATTGTTCGAGCGGATGTTCCTTTTCGAAGGGCAGAGTCAAAGTATAGTGTTGAACAAGTTGGTGTAACTGTTGAGTTCTACGGTGGTGAACTCAACGGAGTCAGTTATAGCGACCCTGCTACTGTGAAAAAATATGCTAGACGCGCTCAATTGGGTGAAATTTTTGAATTAGATCGTGCTACATTGAAATCCGATGGTGTTTTTCGTAGCAGTCCAAGGGGTTGGTTTACTTTTGGACATGCTTCATTTGCTTTGCTCTTCTTCTTTGGACACATTTGGCATGGTGCTAGAACCCTGTTCAGAGATGTTTTTGCTGGTATTGATCCGGATTTGGGTGCTCAAGTCGAATTTGGAGCATTCCAAAAACTTGGAGATCCAACTACAAGAAAACAAGCAGTCTGATATAACACTACTTTGGTTTCTTTCGTCTCTATTTTCTTTTTGGAATTTTTCCTAGGGGTCAGAGAAACCTTGATCACTACTTTTTTGCTCGTGTTCCTTCTTTATTTTTTATCCGGTAGATGGTCCTCCACAAATAAACAAATACAAATAAAAGGGAACAAACAGGTATGAAAGCTATAATTGTAAACTGCGATCGAATCTATGGAAGCACTAGTTTATACATTCCTCTTAGTGTCGACTTTAGGAATAATTTTTTTTGCTATCTTTTTTCGAGAACCGCCTAAAGTTCCAACTAAAAAGATAAAATGATTTTTCAGTATCTCAATTGACGTAATGAGCCTCGCAATGTTTTGAGGCTCATTACGTCAACTAGTCCCCATGTTCCTCAAATGGATCTCTTAGTTGTTGAGAAGGTTGCCCAAAAGCGGTATATAAGGCATACCCTGTAAAACTTACAAGTAAACCAGATAGAAAGATGGCTACTAGGGTTGCTGTTTCCATTCTTATAAAATTTCAAAACCTCAATGGATCCATGATAAGATCATTTATTTACAACTACAACGGAATGGTATACAAAGTCAACAGATCTCATCAATGAATACAATAGGATTTATGACTACACAAACTGTTGAGAACGGTGGTTCAAAGCGAACGTCTGCAGGGTCTTTATTAAAACCCTTGAATTCGGAATATGGTAAAGTAGCCCCTGGGTGGGGAACAACTCCTTTGATGGGCGTCGCAATGGCTCTTTTTGCCATCTTTCTATCTATTATTTTGGAGATTTATAATTCTTCCGTTTTATTGGATGGAATTTCAATGAATTAGGTCTATAAGAATTGTAAAGTCATACAAAAGGAATCATTTCGAGCTCGTATTTTGAGCCCATTATACTTTGTTTTGGGAGTTTGACTGCGGAATTTTTTTTTGTTTTTGTATTTCCGGGATATGAGTGTGTGACTTGTTATAATCGATCCTATTGATAGTACAGAGT